ATTTACTTGTCTATATATCGTCCCATTCGATCTTTTAGGTCTCTACTCACCTCGATGGTCATGCTTATACCACGATATCCTTTGAAGCATATATGGGATATATAAACTCCTGTAACCATGCCATATTTACTTGCTTCAACAGAATCGCTCTCTCAAAGAAATGGAATGGTTAATTCCACGAAGCAAGTATTTTGTTTTCACGAGGTATAACTAGTAATTCCTATTTATCTGTTACGGGAATCGACCATGGATCAATTCCCCTTTTGTTGTTTGTTTGGAAGTATTGAATACACCCAACATTCTGAGCTTCATGTTAGTCCTTCCAAGACACATGTCAGAACGGGGACATCCCAATAATCAGATTGAATGGGATGACAGTTTTCGAATCTGTAAAATGAAAATTTTGATCAAATCACACATCACAGTATACTAGGCCTTCTAATTCCTTAAGGGGTTTATCTAAAAGATTCGCGATATAACTAGGAAGACGTTTCAAATACCACACATGAGTCGCCGGGCATGCGAGTTTGATGTATCCCATTTGATATCTTCGTATCCGAGAATCAACAAACTCCACCCCGCATTGTTCACAAAACTTCGGGTCTTCTTTTTCAGCCCCAATCACTCGATAATTTCCACAAGCACAAATTCCACTTTTTATAGGTCCAGAGATTCTTTCACAAAACAATCCATCTTTTTCCGGTTTATTGGTTTTGTAATGAAAAGTATACGGTTTTGTCACCTCACCAATTATCTCTCCATTAGGTAGTATTTTGGTAGCCCAAGCCCTTATTTGTTGAGGAGAAACTGGTCCAATTCGAAGTTGTTGATGTTTATACTGGTCGATCATAGAATAGAAATTCTGATTCATTCAGATCAAGCTTCCTTCCTATTAATCTGGAAATTCTTTTCAGATACGAGGAAATGATTCAGTTCCAGAGCCAAAGATCGTAGTTCTCGAACGAGCAATCGAAAGGATTCTGGAGCATCTTCGGGGTTAGGTACTGTTCCTCCAACAATTGTAGCACCAAGTACCTCTTGACGAGCTCTAATATGATCAGATTTATAAGTAAGCATCTCTTGTAAAATATGAGCAACACCAAATCCCTCTAGAGCCCAAACTTCCATTTCTCCTACTCGTTGTCCCCCTTGTTTGGCCCTTCCTCTAAGGGGTTGTTGTGTAACAAGTGCGTAATGTCCACTGGAACGCCCATGGATTTTATCATCAACTTGATGGATTAATTTCAAGATATAGGGTTTTCCTATTAGAACAGGTTGTTCAAAAGGATCCCCTGTTCTTCCATCAAATATTCTGCTTTTTCCCGGATACTCGGGTTCAAATACCCATGGATTTTTTGTTTGCTTACTGGCTGAATATAATTCAGAAAACACTAGTTTTCTCGAAGCCTCTTGCTCATATCTCTCATCAAAAGGTGCTATTCTATAATGTCTTTTTAGCAGATCCCCCGCTAACCCGAGTGAGCATTCAAATATCTGTCCTACATTCATTCGTGAGGGTACTCCTAATGGGTTGAAGACCATATCAACAGGTGTTCCATCTTGCAAATAGGGCATATCTTGCCTAGGCAAAATTTTGGAAATGATACCTTTATTCCCATGTCTTCCGGCTACTTTATCACCTACTCTGATTTCACGTTTTTGTGAAATATATACACGAATCATCTCTGGATTATAAATGGAACCACCCCTTTTCTGAATCCATCTCACATCAATAACTCGGCCCCTTCCACCTATAGATAATTTTAGAGAAGTTTCTTTTGCAGTGGATACCTGAATACCGAGTATGGCTCGTAATAATCTATCTTCCGGAGCATACGACGATTCGGTCGCTGTCTGAGGCGTTAATTTACCTACTAAAATATCACCTGTTTCTATCCAAGATCCAAGCATCACAATTCCATTTCTGTCTAAATTGCGGAGTAAGCGATCCTCTAAATGTGGTATTTCCTTAGTGATTCTTTCAGGACCTTGGCTTGTCACATGAGTCTGAATTTCATATTTCCGAATGTAAAAAGAAGTATAAATATCTTCATATACTAAACGTTCACTAATTAGTACTGCGTCTTCAGAATTGTAACCTTCCCATGGCATATGAGCTACTAATACGTTTTTTCCTAAAGCGAGTTCCCCACCAACTGTAGTCGCACCGTCTGCTAAAATTTGTCCCTTTTTAATGCATTTACCCCTCGGAACCTGAGGTTTTTGATGCATACATGTATTTTTGTTAGAACGTTGATACATAACTAATGGAATGCTCATAGTGTCTCCATTACTTGAGAAAATGATCTTGTGAGTATCAGTATAAATGATCTTCCCCTCCCGTTCGGCTATAGCTGAAACCCCAGAATCTAGAGCCGTTTGACGTTCCAGTCCAGTTCCAACAATACACTTTTCCGATCGAGAAAGCGGAACTGCTTGACGTTGCATATTAGAACTCATTAAAGCTCGATTTGCATCATTATGCTCAATAAAAGGAATGAGAGAAGCTCCAATAGAAAAATATTGGAAGGGAAAGATGCTTCTAAGATGAATCTGTTCCCATGCAATAGTTAGGAATTCTTGACGGTATCGAGCTGGCACAACCTGTTCTTCTTGAATACCCCGGTTCAAGGCCAAAGAATTTCCTGCTGCTACCATATAATATTCATCTCTACTTGGCGATAAATAAATCATCTGTGCCTTTTTTGATCTCTCAGATATTTCATAAAAGGGACTCTCTATAGATCCCCAATGACCAATCCTTACATGAATAGCTAAAGATCCAATAAGTCCAACATTGATTCCTTCAGACGTATCAATTGGGCAAATACGTCCATAGTGACTAGGGTGGATATCTCGTATCCGAAAACTAGCAGTTCGCCCTGTCAACCCCCCAGGACCCAAATAACTCAACCTACGCCCATGAGCAATTTGGGTCAATGGATTAGTCCGATCCAAAACTTGAGATAAAGGGTGTAGGCCAAAAAACGATTCATAAGTGGTTGTTAATGAAGTTGAAGTTACCAAATTTTGAGGATTCGGTATCAATTTATGCCTGATTGCCCCACATATAGTTCCTCGAACCCCATTTTCTAAACGAACAAGAGCCAATCCGAATTGATCCTGTAACAGATCCGCTACAGAACGAATACGTTTATTTTTCAAGTGATTCATATCGTCAAGCGTACCCATTCCAAATTTCATTCGGATCAAATGATCCGCAGCAGCTAATACATCTCGTGGTAACAAAAATGTATTCTTCTGGGGTATATCAAGATTCAGTCTCTGATTCGTATTTCGTCGACCAATCCTTCCTAATTCACATCTTTGTTGAAAAAATTTCTTTTGTAATTCCTTACATAAGGACTCAGAAAATACGGGATCCCCGCCTACACAAGCAAATTGTTGATAAAACTCCAAAATAGCATTTTCTTTTGACCCAATCTTTTTTTTTTCCTTATCATTTGGGAAAGACAAGAAAATTTCAGGGTAACAAACATTATCTAGAATTTCTCTTAGATTCGAACCCATAGCCGATAATAGAACTAGAATAGATATTTTTTGTTTCCTACTCACGCGCGCCCATATCCTCGCTTTTCTATCAATTTCTAATTCCAATCGTCCTCCCCAATCTGATATTATAGTACTGGTATAAACAGAAATTCCGTTATGGTCTAATTCTGAACGGTAGTAAACACCGGGATTTTGCAATATTTGATTGATTACAATTCTGTATATTCCATTTATTATAGAAGTTCCCAACGAATTCATTAAAGGAATGTTTCCAATAAAAATGGTTTGTTCTTGTATAGCTCTACTCGTTTTCCAAATTAATCCCGCGGGTACATATAATTCAGAAGAATATGTGAGTGATTCATACACAGCATCTCTTTCTTTTATCAAGGGTTCTACCAATTGATATGTTTCCACAAATAATTGAAATTCAATTTCTTGATCTGTATCTTCAATTTTTGGAAACTTATGAAGTTCTTCCATCAAGCCCTGATTAATGAACCTACAAAATCCCTCAAATTGGATCTGATTAAATCCAGGTATTGTGTACATTCCCTCATTTCCATCCCGAATCATCTTAATCTTAAGTTTCCTCTTTATCGAAAAATTCCTCACTCTTCATCGAGCCATACGAATCGATCTAGAAATGATGGAATGCATATTTTGTTTACTGAATCACATAAAATTTTAGCCAACTCCATACATTTATTTTATTCATACGTATGAAGTGAAAGGAGACGAAGGAGTTAAGAATATTTTTGACGCAAGTTCGAATTTGCGACAGGTACAAATGGAAATGAGTTGATAAAACATTCCGGAAAAAATCCTGTCACTTACCTTACAAACACTTATAGAGTCTTGTATAGAATATCTAAATTGATCCCATTTTACCTATGTTGATATTAGGATCAATAGGTTGGGTAGCAAAAAAATAAATGGATTCAGAATTTAATCTACTTTTTATGATTGATATGAATTGAATACGATAAAGACAGAATAATTGGGGGTAGGATAGAGTTTTTTAGCACACTTAATTTATTTAATTTGAATTTATTTCATTTTTTAATGTTAAAAAAAAAAAAAAGAATCCGTAAAGGAAATTGGAATTCTTTTTTTTTCCTAGTAAAATTTCGAGAATACAATTGAATTGTATAATAAAAATAGTATTTATTAGACGTATGCCGATATAGTTATCTAGCTATCTTCATATCGTATCCTTGATATTGTAGTTTTCTTTTTTTGAGCAACCTAAACATAGATGGGGTCACACAGGGATATGTGCATAAGAGGGAGACTCCACTTGATACGATATCTGTGTCATAATTTCTGTTCTGGGGTTTACATATATACATATATATTGTTATAATGGAAATTGAAAATGATCTATTATTCAAAATAATTTATACTGATTAGTCGTAAATCGATTTGCTTTTTTTCTTATACAATTAAGGAAACACAGTTTGTCCTGAATTTTTCAGCCTGTGACC